CGGTTGAAACCCTTAGCAGTCGAGATCTACTAACCTTACCCTTAGTTGAACACTCAGCGTCTTCAATTCCTCGCCGTCAGTCCCGTCGAGCGATTTCATACCTTGCTTGGCTTGCTTCTTGGCTTGATAGCTAATGCGCGTAATCATTCGAGTTAGCTTCTTTCGCAGCTTCGCTCCTACCGTTCTGCTGAGTCTGCTACTGTGCGTGCTTGCTGCTCAGTCCCTTGAATCTACTTTGGGAGAAAGAAAACTTCCAGCTCATACCGCCTATACCCCCCCCTGCCCAACTATTAGCAGGTTCTTCAGTCCCGCTCTCGTCGTACCCTTTCCCCGAACCATACCCGAGCGCGTCTATCCGTTCCTGGTGCTGCCCGATCCCTAGATGTCCTTCTTCATTCGTGAGAATCTGCCTATTGAACTCAAAACAGGTTCTCCGATGAAGGCGACTCTCCTGGACTACCAACTAACTCTTAGGAGGTGTATGTTCCAAACCTAGAATCCTACTTTGATGGTTCTGGCTCCATTCTATCTACGACGCGTCGAATTGACCAGGAAAAAGAAATCCTGAGTGAATGGATCGAACTCACGAACGAGCGACTCGCCAGACTCGAACTGGCATAGGCGAATGAATCGGATCTAAATTTTTCTATCTATCTTCCGCCAACAGGCGTCGCTTTGGTTACGCAGTTCGGTTGGCGGCTCCCTACGTCTGCGGGCCGGTAGGCCAGCCTTCCGGTGGTAAGATATTGTGTCTTCTCACGATAGGCCAAAACAGCTCCCGAATGTCTTTCTATCAATCGAGAGAGGTATAACCAACCTTATTGCGAGTCTTATGGGTCGTGCAAGCGCCGACGAAACGGTGAAGTAGGACTAAAACTCCTGGTAAATCCCTGTGAAAATGAGTTAGTTTACTACTGACAAGTGCGAATAAGATTAAGATTATGTATTAAAGCTTATTTAGAGTTGGACGCTAAGGCTTTCTTTTACTTCTAAAAAAATACAAGAATAGACTGGCATTGTAAACCTGTATAGAGGATTATTACAAGCGGGGCTGTCTATCTTATGTTCTCAAGTAGATAGAAGAGGAAGGGTTCAGTCGTGTGTATGAGAGCTTAGATCGAGCTCTGTTTAAGATAGAATGTCATTTTTCCTCCGCCCCGGAGACTCTTCTTTACAGGCTAGTTATTTCCTCTGACCGGACTTGAATCTACTCGACCTACGAAGTCATTTCCTATACCTATTCTACCTATACATAGGAATACAAGGGAACCCTTTCCAATGTGGTAGCGGGCGCGGATTATCTGGTTCCATTGAGCTTCCAATTCCTGTAGGAGTATCCAATTGCAATTGACATAGCCATAGAAAGCCTATTCACGTCATGCATACCCATAAGAGCCCCCCTGAGACTTGCTTCTTTTAAACGTCTCCCAGTTTACAAGGTGCAATCGCTTGCTTACTCTGGTCTGTGGATCTCCATTTCCTATGAGCTCTATCAAGATCATCAATCCAATTCGCAACACATTGCATATAGGGAATGGCGGAGGTGGTGGCGTGAATGAGGGTGTGGCGACCAGCCCGAGAGCAGGTTTGCTTTCCACCCCGAAAGCCGGCTATTGACCTTTTCAAAAATGAATTGGAAGGTCTCCCCTCCCCTGTACGATGGGAAAACCTAGATCTTTTTCTAAGTTTCATGGATGTTGAGGGTGGTGTTCCCTGCCATCCATTGATAGAAAGCTTAATTCATTGAGGAAGATGGCTTAATGGAAGTTGTAGTGTCTGTTCCGAGATACAAGTTTGCAGGTTTTTAAATGATTTCCTTATTTCTTCTTTCCGGTTTGAGATCCAGTAGAAGTGGGAGTGCCGCAAGGCTCTTGAGTTAAATGATGCTCAGGATTGAGGAAGTGGTCTTATTGGCATTCGGAATGGAGTCTGTCCCGAAGGAATCTCATCTCTCTTCCAATAGAACAGGAAGTCTCAAGCCAGTAGCACGATAGCAGTCCATTCAATCCATTCAGTCAAGCCATTCCAGGTCATCTTGAAAAAGGATGGAAAAACTGTAGGTTAGGAAAGCAGGTGCTCTTATTGGACGTCACGGGAGAAATGAAATCCCGATGGCTGAGAGGGTCATACCCTTCCGAGCGTACCAACTTTGATTAACATCGAGTCGTATGTTTCGCAGCAGCGGTCTGTCCAAGGGACTGGAACCCAAGGCTCTTCTTAGTCTAACATGATTGTTGTAACGGTTGCTCATTTGATTTTGATGGAATTCAGTGACAGTCCACTCCTTAGGTCATACCAAGGTGCCTTCCAAAGGCAATGAGGGTTCTCATCTAGGGGAGTTCACAGTGGTGAGCTCAGTTATAGAAGGAGAGGTCGTAACTTAGGTTACAGCCTCGGGGCAAGGAACGGCCACCAACATAGGATTTAGAATGATATATCCTATGCCAGTTGACTTTGTTGGGTGGTATACCCATTACCCCTGTCTATCTTCGGAGAAAAGGGCATCAACTGTAAAGAGGGTCTATGTGAATATTTGGTAAGAACCCGACTCTTTCCTTCTCTAATTCGTGTCTCACCCGGCAGCGGGTCTTCGAAGACCAGCCGGTCATGATGGGAGTCCTGAAAAGGATCCTCTTGGTGGCTGCTGATGGTCTGACTAAGGATTTCTCTCCTGTCTCATCGTTGGCCCTGTTGAATGCGCATCATCCCTATGGTATGGGGCGATTGCCGTTCAACTCAAGTATCAGTGTCGGCGATTTTCAACGATCTCTCGGCTTGCTGGTGCGGGTTTTAGGACACTTTCCGAGCTCTACCATACCCGTAGCTTAAAGATCGAAAGGTACGAAGTTACTCGAGCGAAGCGAAAGGCTTCGGGCTATGTAAGCCAACCTCCCTCTTGACCGGAAGGGGATTCCCTCTTCATCCTAATGTCAAGGGTGTTATTCATTCTTAACTACCTAAGACATGAGCTTCGTCCTCGCGAGCTTAAGCTTGCTCCGGAGGAGCTCCACCTATCGGAAGGCACAAGAGATTTTCTCGAGTGATCCCTCCGGATTCAGAGTTGGTTACGTTATGTTAGTTGGTACGCCGTTACCACTAGCAACCCGGATGCTACCATAGAATCAATCTTCGAAGGTCCTACGGTTATGACTCATTGGAAAGCTCAAAAGAGTGATCCTGAACTAATTCAATTCGATCGTCTGTGGAAGATCTTCGATTTAGTCTCCTCGATCGATTCCTAGTAATAGGATGGTAATTGAGTCAGGTTACATCACAGGTGGTATATGTGGCACATCTTTCTTAGTCCAGGCTCGGGGCCTAAACCAACCTATCGCTTCGCTCTAGTGACTACGTTCCTCGAGCAGGGAGTGGTCTTGTCTTTCCGGGGTTAACCCTTGAGACCACACCATCTACGACCATCATACATAAGACTTTGGGCCTATCTCTAGCTCTAGATAGATAAAGGCTCTCTCTATCTAAAAGGGTAGTGAGTGACTGTCGAAGTGTCCGGCCTTTTCGATTGATCAAGTTTATCCGTCATGTCTGGCTGTGAGACTGTTGGCGGGATACTCCGGTGTGGCGATCCGATCAGCGAAATTCAATCCTTCCAAAAATGACGTAAGTAATGGATTCTATCTGTCTGAATCCATCGGTAGGCTAATCTTGACAGTTATCCCGATTGAGAAGGCGGCGGGCCAAGAGGAATATCAGAAACAATATAAATAGTTGCTTCTCCGTAGCCTTCTCTGTATCCGGTTTTCCTAACTCAAGATATCGAGGAAGAACGGCGGGCTAGTCTTAAACTCCATCTTAATCTCTGGCAGCATTTCCCGGCCTACTAGAGCATAGGAATGAGGGACGGAATCCTATTCAACAGCTTAGCCTATAGCTTCTAACGGATAAGATTCAAAAGTAATCAGAGTGTTGAAATAGATTAAATGGAAAGATCAATTCTGACTTCCTGGCCTTCGTTAAATCCCATCCTGTGATTGATCAGCAAGGGATGAGATTATGATTCCTTCCGGAAATCTGTCTTTATATGATTTGTTACCAAGCCCTACAGAGTGAAATATTAGTAGGTAGCCTCTTACCCGTGGGATGTTAGGGACGAAGTCTCAGCCGTTGAATAGCCTATAAGCACAAGAACGAAATCTAGCAATTGAGCTTTGACAGCCTCAGATCTTATTGACTATTGAAATATATTTACCGTGGAATCTATTCCCAGGCGCGTTAGAGAGTAAATGCAGTAGGCTATTACAGCTATTAGACTTAAAAAAAATCTTAGTGTGGTTAAGCCGGTCAGAAGTTGTCCCATCTCCGGTTCTTGGTAATGCCATCTGTCCTTTTGTGCCTCATAGGCTGGCTCCAATAATTGCTTGTCTAAAGACTAGATGCTGGTAATGCTGACTCTCCTGGTCAATAGGGCTATTCAAACCAGCCCCCCCTAAGCTGTTACTGCAAGAGCTGCGGATCTTATCCTAGAATAGAAGCTCAACCAGTTGCCGGTACTCCTTCATCAGCTGTGGGATGCTTAGACGGTACTAGTGCTTGAGTAAGCGGTGCTCCCTTTCTGTTTGCAATTACCGCTGCAGAATAGTCATCCCTAAAAGAAGCTGTTTTCAAATTCCAATTTTAGAATAGGTTGTTCTCGAATAAGCTCTTTGAAAGATAACTGAATGCGTTTAGTCCCTTGGGGATGGGTCTGCGCCCAGGGGCTCTTTTTAGCACTTTTGAGGACGAATAGTCGACTTTGTTGCCTGCTTGACTGCTTTCATATCCTGATGTCAGAAAGGGTGTTCTCTCGCACTCTTTTAGCTGCAAGGGAACCGTCAGGTTGTAGTGGTTGAAGTAGAGCCAAGCAGCGATGGACTAAGCGAGTCAAATAACGCTGGTGCGAACCATGTTGGATGACGGGCGAGGGTGAGAAAGAAGTCCTGCTCTGCTGCCCTTTGTTAAGCAAAGTGAGTTGACTTCGTTTCAGGCCATGTTGTTCAGTCTCCTGGAACTAAACTCTTAGATGCAGCCGCCTCCATCCATCGGCAATCCGCTCCCGTACGGAAGTTGCCTTGCTTCCCTCTTCCTCGGGAAAGACCTTGATTAAAAGTAAAGGAATAAGAATAGGCGAATCGCTATCTCTGAAACCAAAGTCGTACTATCTTTACTAAAGTCCTAATGGTTTGCCCTTTAAACCACCAACAGGTCCTATTCCGACAACACTGAAAAAGGGCTCTCTCCGTCTCAGTTAGTCAGTACCTTAAACTAATTAGTAATTTCCAAGCTGCTCTTTCAGAAGCTGTGATGGCTCTTTTGAATATCTAGTTCCGTACCGTCAGGTCCCGTTTCCGCTCCTAGCGAGCTAACATCATAAAATGAACTTCAAAACTCTCCTGCTATTCATTCCTCTGCTTGCTTGCCAATAACCTCCATTCGAAGCCCAGCCGGGAAGGCAAAACAATGATTTCCCTGCCTGCATCTAAGGAACCCCCTCTCCTGCTTTTCTGCTAGCCCATCTATTGATAGATTGATAGAAAGTACAAGCCTGCAAAGCCCTTCCTAGCAATAGTGGTCGAAGCCATCTCTTTCCTATTCCTTTTCCAGTGCCATGCGAGGAAGCTACGAAGCTGCATCTGAACCTCCCTGCCCGGGAGGCTCCCATCGCTAGCTCCATATAGGCCCCATAGAACCATCCGATCTAGAGCGAGCCTCAAAGCAAGATCTTTCTCCTACCTTTGCCTTTGGGATGCTAGCTATGCTTCTCACGGCCCTCGAACTATCAGGACGGACTGGCGAACTCCAGATTGAAATGTATCTGCTAAGGCGTTCTTGGTGATCCCGCCCGGGGACGACTAGATAGAAGGAGGAGAGGGGGAATGCTGGATCGCTAAAGTTCTATATCCCTAGAGCGGGGATGGGAACAACCAACTGTGTGTCATCACGTGCGTGCCACGTGGAGGCGGGAGACAGGAGCACCGGTAGAGGCAGTAGCTTACCTTGAACCAGTCCCGGGGGCGAGGATAGCAGCGGAGGATATTCTATAAAAACTTATTTTTAGGATAGATTGCTCTAAAGCTCCTCAGAAGACAAGACTAGAACAGCCTTAAATAAGGAAATACCTAGCTACCTTAACTATAGGAATTGGGCTTTCAGAGTCATAAAAGGAGAGGTGAAAGGGTCGGTCGAGCTGAATTCCCCTCTCCAACTTGACTAGAAAAAAGGGGGGTCGGCCTGGAAAGAGAACGGATTAGCAGTTAGCTAGTGAGAAGCTAGGATTCCACAGCATAAGATATTCTCTTAAACCAAAGCACCACAACAAACCAGAGCTGCACATATTGCCATGAATTCATGAACGTGCTTTCCCTTAGATCAGGTAGAGCCTGGATGTGCTCGCTAATAGCTCCTTGAGCTCATTCGAGACCACTGCAAACAGAAGAAGCAGCGAAAACACCGATCTCTCTTTCTTCTTATCTAATCTTTTCCTTCCTTTCCTTACTCAGTTCTAGATGAACTCTGAATCCAAAGCTTATGCCACAGCGCAATGCCCGACCTTATATAATTAAGTAAAGAAGGAATCTGCTTTCTAGAGCCTATAAAAAGAAAAAAAAGGCTCAGAACAACCTATTCAATGCAAAGAGCGGCTATGCCGATATTAAAGCAGAATGCCATTCAAGCAAGAATGAAGGTATTCTATTCACCCTCGGCTTGGAGAACTTCACTACCTTGAAAGGAATGCTTTCCCTCTGGCTTCCCGTGCCAAGCTGTAAGCATAGCGAGTTAGGCGTTAAAGCAGATACAAGAAAGAAAGCAAAAAGCATTCTCCTTATAGGAAGAAGCTACCCATTCTCTTCTGAGAATGAAAAATGAGGATAGGAACCAAGACTTGGACCAGAAGGAGATGAAAGACCGGTACAATCAATTGTGAAGAGGGAGAATAGGATTCCAGCTGGAGGCTGCACCCACCTACTATAGAAGACTGGCTGCTAGCCTACATCAAAAAACTAAGAAACTTACTACATGGACTGCTAAGGTACGGGATCTTAGATGGAGAGAGTACGGAATGGACTGGTTACGGAATAGGGGATTACCGACAAAGAGATGTACCGATTCCAATGCGTACGAGATAGAAAGAGAAGTTAGCCTCCAGGGGCGGGGCAATTACACCAACAAGGAAATTGACTAAGACGATAGGCGAGGACCTTGAATCAATCAAGCAATGACTTTCTTCGAGAAAGAAGAGAAGGGGTGAGCTCAATAGCTAGATTTCTTTCTGTTATGCGCTATAGGCCATTCTAAGGCCTAAACCATATCATCAATCAGTTTATGGGAGCTCAACAAGTCTGTGTCAACCTTCATTCCTGCCAAGCTGCGGCATCCACTATTACAGGAATTTCTTTTTTTGAATATTTTAATAAAGTTAGTGCCTTACTTTCTTCCACTAGAGGGAATCTCTTTCCATTCCAGGCTCAGCCTTTGATTCGAGTCTTCGTATGAGAGCGGAATAAAGACCAAGGAAATAGCGTAAATAAGATAGGTGAACCTGTCACGTAATTTCCCTCCTTCTTTTCCTCGCTCGAAAGCCCACGATAAAGGAAGTAGAAATAGAATAGTGAGTTGAGTCTTTATTAGGGAGAGGTCTAACTCCAAAGAAGATTCATAAGAATAAGAAGAGGAAGAATGCACGAAAAATCCTATCCTAATAGGTAGGGCTCGCCTCCCGTTGTTCTCTTTCGTGCTATCGGTTGTAAAGTGCTGCTCAAGCTGAGCTAACTACAGGTCCGAATGAACTGGGACACCAGACCATTCTTATCTTATGCGGAAGCAAGCCCTTTGTTTCTATACGAGTTTTCTTCAGTTGCTTAGGGTGAGCAAACCATACCATTCACCTTCTAGCCTAGGAGTCTGTGGACATCCATTTACATCATTTCTTTGAAAAGCTCCGACTTCCTTTCCCACTTCACGGAAGAACCGGGAAAAGTAGTAGCCTAGGAGGATGACCCTTCTATCCAGAAAACTTCGCATCATGAGCAGTTTTCTCATACGGATAAAGAGGCTTTCTCATCCAATGCTATTCCGACCTCGCTTGGTTAAACTGCCTTTCATAATCCTCTTTTTTTTCTTCTCTCCTACTACTACTACGGTACGGCTATTTTAGATCGGAACGAAGAGGAGCCCGCCCTTCGCCCTTGGCGTAGAGTAAGCCGCCCGCTAGCCAGCCAATACCTCTTTTTTCTTCCTTCTTTCACTTGGTGAACCAACATGTGAGTCTCTTTGCTTTATTCTTTCTCCCACCTGAAATCCCCCGATCGGGAGAGGAAGCGCCCTCTTTACCTCAACTCTGACGGCTCGGGGACTGTGAATGAAGTACTACAAGATGAACGATTACCACTAACAGTAAGAAAGGAACGGATAGGGAAAGATACCGTCCTTAGTAGGAAGTAGGAAGGATAAAACGAAGGCCCTTGATTGCGGGCTTTTGATGGATACCGAAACAATTTCTTTACATATGGTATGGCAGGGGTGAAGCTATCTAGGCGATCGCGAACTGCAAGAAAAGACCGTAAACAGGATTAGGAAAACTAGATTGAGGAAAAAAGAAATAATAAGATGCGGGAATGGTAAGTTCCCTATTCATTAAAGTAAAGACTTGGACAACCGGCCTACATCAGATTCATTCTTTTTGGGAATTCACCACAGCTGTTGGTAAATCCATTTTCTTCCCAGACACCAACCGCTTGACCAGCCCATAGTCAGAATTCTTTCAAGTCAGGTCTTGGACGACCTCGAAACTGCTGAGCGAGGAACCCCTTTCTCTAGCTCCTCCTCCAGAAGCCCATCAAAGGTGGGTCTGTAGGTAGTGATGTTCCTGCACCTTCTATTCCCGCCTATTGAGGCCGTTGACTCTGTAAAGGAAGAACAACAATGAATCCTGCTTCCTTGTGTAGTTCCAGCTGATCCAGTCGATTTATAAATCCCTTATAGGGCGATATCCACCAAGCCAGCAGCATACCTTTCAGAACCAAAGTGACCCCTACTAGATGCTGGTAATGCTGAAGTACAGTAAAGTGCTCCTCCCCAGGTCCACCGTCGTCAACTATCGATGACCTGCCTGAAGTCTTCTTCCAGCGCTTCATAGTCTTTATCGTACACCAGTAGAGCTGCTCATCAAAAAGGTTTCCCAAGTCGTGTTGCAACCAGATGACTCCATCTCTCTCTTGTATTGTGTCTTGAATCCTCAGAATCGGTGTCTGATGGTCCTCATCTCCGCTGGAATATTAACTTAACGTTTTTTTTTGCTTCCTCCTTCGATCCGTCTTACAAGTGCAGGGTAACACCCTGGGCCGGATCTACTTCATCGACTGTGTGCTTGCCGCCCAATCCTTCCCAACTCTGGCCGCCTGTAGCTAATGTTTTCCGAGTAGCGTCTCGTAAGCACCTTCGTGCTGAGCCGTCAGAGCACAACACAAAAGTTGATGCTAAACTAAAGGTGCATCAATGGATACCTTCTGCCTCAAACACTTCTCCAGCGGCTTTACTAGTCGCCGGTCTGCCATTCTCTGTGTCTAAAACTATAAAAATGAATCAGAACATCGGCTTACCAATCGCCTACCATGTCTCCTCTGTAAGATCTCTTTAGACCCTCCGTCCACCATCGTACTCTGTAAAGTCAAGTGTTTCGCCTATCTCCATCTCTCGAGCGACTTCGTACCTCAGCCTTTCCCCAAGCACTAACTAAGCCTTCATCCTCTCCCTATGCTCTTCCTGCGCCACTGCCAAGGCATCTCATTCAAGTTCTGATTCTGCTGTGAATTGAGTTCATTGACCACAAGCAAGCAATTTCATTTCAAAGAAATTGCGTATGTATATAGAGAACATCCTCTATCATATCTCATCGCATCTCATCTTGACAGTTTTTCTTTTCGATTGAGAAAGCGGCAGGCCCAAGGAGCTCTCCAATCGTGCCTCGAAATGAGGCCGGAGAGTCGGTAACCTGAGATCGCCTAAGATCGAAAATGCTCTGTCTTTGAGGAAAGAGAGATATAGAAAGTGTTCCAGGATTTCATTGTAGTCAGTCTTTACTTAACTCGACCGCCTTTCGACTCCCACCCATGCTTTTCCGGATCAACCAACCGGCAATTTCCGACAAACAAAAGTCTTTCTTCAGTAAAGCAGATCACTCACTATGTTCATCATTATGTCACGAGATAATAAGTCAGAAAAATTTTTAGATAAGTTACTAAATTGTTGGGGGTTTCTCTGGTTCTGGAAGAAGGGTGGAGGTGGAGGTAGCTATAAAGTTGCTGTCCGAAAAAAACCGATAGAAGAAGCTTACCTTCTTCTTGACTTTCATCCCACTTGGTGAAATAATATTATGCCTTGCTTGAGGATTTCATCTAAACTAAAAAAGCTCAGGATCAAGAGACTTTCCTTGCTGGGGTTTTCCTTCTCATTCAAAGCCTGGCAATACACTCCTTCTGGAGTTTCTGTCGAAGCACCTTCCTTTTCAAAATCTGTAGCTGGGAAAGAAGTTCTCTGTTCTTTTCAATCCGACAGCAGTCCTTCGCAACTGATTTGACATCCAGAGAAGAGAGTCCTTAGGCCCCAGCCTTGGAAAAAAAAAACTTATAGCTACCTATTCGAATCGGGGACGTTGGTCGTGGAAGACCACTTCTAAAGAGTTAGGCTAGTAGCCCTTTCTTTCAAGGGAATGATCTTTTCAACTTATGCCGTTGGACTGGTCATCTGTGAAGCTTTGAGTAGCCTTCTTTATCTTTATCCCGGACCGGCAAAAAAGAGTCCTTCTTTTCCAAGCGATTCTGTTCTGTCTGTGGCTTCTTCTAGTTCATGTGCAGCCTACTCGTGAACAAGCCCTGCTAACAGCTCTTTGAAAGATTCTATTCCTATTTCCTGCTCAATAAGGGTCAGAAACCGGGAATATTAATATCAAAGGTCTTCGCTCCGTGATTCACTGTGCATCTGAGATGAAGGAAGGAGGTAAATTTCTTTTTTTTTCAAAAAGAGAAAACTGCCTTTATCCCGACAGAGGATTCTCTAACCGCGGATAAGGCGAAAACACTAGCATTCGATGCATCAATGAATGTGCTTGCGGCCTCTTCTCTGCTCGATGCCTATTCTGTTCCTTCTAAGGGCTAGGACTTCGATTGGTGTCAATAAAATAAAGGGAGAGGGCTTTTTAGGACTACTACTATGACTAGGAAAAAAGACCAGTATTTGAACATCAAGCTTGTGGACAAGTAGCTTTTACGCCAGAAGAAATGTGATTCTATAGTCAAACTTGGGATGAGACTTCGTACATCTACGATAGAGTGAAAGGCCAATAACAGGATCTTTCATAAGTGAATCAGAATACCTTTACATCTTTCTATTCACCTTTAATAAAGCGAGCAGTGGCTATCAAAAGACCTAATCCGTCCCTTCCCCACTCTTTATTGGTTCGTTTCGTAGGAATAGAGTAGTAAAAGTAAAAGAAAAAGGGTTTGACCATTTCAGGTCGTAGATGGCAGGTCACCTACCAGTGTCTTAGATTTTGTGCCTTGACCTTTCGGGTCTCGCTAATCCCAGTTGGAAAAAAAGCAATAGGAATCCGCGCGGTACCATTCCTGCTTCTTTCTCTTGTCCCTACCCATATAGGAAAAGAGCTTTCTCACAAAGATTGATTGGAAGACCCATAGCTTGAGAATTCCCCAGTCGTTGTTTGAGCTTTTCCAACTAGCTATGCGCTAAATAAGCCCTCCCTAACCTATAGCAAGAGTAGTGCTACTAAGCGAAGGCGAAGGAGGAAGTTTAGATTGGGACTTTCTCTTTACTTGTTCTTATGCCTATTGGTGAATCAGATGTTCTTCCCCCAGCCAAGACTGATTAGCGAGAGTTGTCGCATATCCGCTTGAATAAGCTCACTCTTGGTTAGCTATGAACACAGAGTGAAGAATCGCTAAGGCCAATCATTCCTTAGTCTATCCTATATCCTATGGCTATTCTAGCTGGGATATTCTCTCTATTAAAGCATATAGGAATCAGAGGTAATATCGTAAAAGTCTAGTCAACAATCATTCCTTTGGTTCCATTCGTTCGCTTACATCGTGGGAAGAAAAGAGATGCGTGCCGGGGGTCGAAGCCTTCTATCAATCGCATGCAGGTCTATCATCTTTAGGCAGTCGCATACTCGAGTGGATTGCCCTATGTATCAGACCAAGAACCGAATTCCCCAACAGGAGCTCTTGGTCTACTACTAGGGATTCAAAATCCACCATAACATACGGAGAGGAGGTAGAGCAATAGCTTGGGTTGACCCTCTTAATGAAGATCGATCTGGCAGAGGAGAAGTAGATCCATTCAAGTCCAAAGCAAGGTGGAAAGTCTCAATTCAATGCTGCGGTTGATGACCGTAGCAATAGTCAAAGGCACTGGAGGGAAGCCGCTGGGGAGGTTATGCTGTTGAAAGCCTAGCTCATCCTAGCATGGCATATCTGTATCCCCTGAGAATTATCATTCCTATTCGATATCATGAATAGGTCTGCCTGTCAACCATTTCTATATGCGAGATGGAGGGCTGCTTTCTCCTCGCCTTGTCGATATAGCGCATCTTTTTCCCACAGTCCTATTTTCATTTTCGTAGGGGGAATCCTTCTTTTATGAAAGAGAATGCGATCCATCAGACATGAGCTCAGGTTCGTTTTTTCTGTCCACTCCTGTCCTGTGTGGTAGGCTCCCCATGTTCTATCAAGTAGTCCTTCTTGTCCTCTTCGGTCAATCGACATTCATCTGAGCTTGCTTTTTCAAAAAGATGAGGTTCTCACTACCAGTCGGAGTGGGACCCCTATGATCACCTCCACAAGAAAGTGAGGGATTCCTAATCATCTCTTGAATTGGGTCTTTCTCTCTTTGATCCCGATCCTGAAAGCTCTGTTCGCCTACAGGTGAGATAAGCACCTTCTAGGGCTCAGAGTGTTACCTATGACTAGCTCCATTGTCATCATAAAAGTTCTTCTTCATCACAGGCCAACCAAACCGCTAGGATAGGCAGACAAACCTGAACCTTAGAAAGTAGCCAGCAAAGAATTTCCTCTTCCAAATGGTAATTCTATCTATGGCAATCAAGAGCAGGCATAACATTCTCAACTACAACCGCCGTATTCACTCGTGCTTTGGGGTTCTTTCACTCCTTCAATCAGAGGCAAAATTTGACAGGTTCTGTGGGTGAAGGGAAAGGTTGTTGAAGAGGGCGTTAAGCATATGTTCTCAGCCATTGTGATCAACTCAGACCAGGGATCCTCTCTTAGACTCGCAATTCTCCTACTTTGTATAGGGCACTCGTTCTTGTCAATGGTCACAGCTCGTGCTGTAAGTATAAAAGCCTGGTTTGGCAGGAAGTGAAGTAGGTTTGTTTTGAAGTCCCAGCACGGCAGCACACACAGTGGAATTCTTGGGCAAAGCAGTACAAAATCAATCCATTATACCGTATTTCCTGGGTCGTTATCGCCCTTCCCCCGGTTCAGGGTATGGGTTCTTTCTCTATTAAGAGAGTCCCGGTGTGAACTCCCCTACTGATCTTACTCCAGCGGATTCCCGAGAAGCCAATTCTCTCTCTCGATCTACTTTACCGACAAGAGCTCTTAATGAATGAGCAATGACTTTTATTCTAACTATTCAAAGCAGAGGAAATAGAATATTATATAGCCTATACCTTGAAAGGAATGCTTTCCCTCTGGCTTCCCGCGCCAAGCTGTAAGCATAGCGAGTTAGGCGTTAAAGCAGATACAAGAAAGAAAGCAAAAAGCATTCTCCTAAGGATCTCGATTGCACAAGAATGGAATTTTATTTTCTTCCGCGCATAATCAATCATACTTTAGAACTTCAGGACGGCGTAAAAGGGAGAAACTTCAAAGTCATTTCCCTCTAGCTGGACACGCTAAGTCTCCAATATAGGACTAGATAGGACTAGTCCGAGGAGTTCTGTGACCAATGGTGTCCGAATTCTTGCTTTCAACCTCCTATGCCTCATCCATTAAGGTAAAGGGAGGGCTTTCTGACTCGTTTTCTACTCCATCACAGGCGCAGTAAAACACACTAAGTCTTCCGAGAGTGCGAATTGCAGCTTATCAGGGCGGGTTCTTTCCTTGCCTTAGGGTTCAACCGTCAGCCTTTGAGAACTAGTCCGATCTGGTAATTTGCTGTTCATAGGAGTTTAGAGAAGACGCGGGCATAGCTTATGTGTTCTACGTAGTTGGGAGTAACGCTTCTTATATAGTCTCTTACCCCGGAACTATAGAAGAGAATAGGAACGGGAATCCCCGGCTTTCTAACTTAGTTAGCCTTTCGTTGTCAATCCTAATTACCCACGGAGGGGAAATAGAATGATTTGATGCTTTGTACCTTCTCTGTCTTCAGGAAGCACTAAGTCTTCTTTCATCCCCGGGGACAAAGTCGAAGATGAAATAGTAAGTTCACGGCCTACTTACTTCCAATGGTTGTTTTCCTTGCTGTTAGGCCGATTCTTGCAACTTCTGCGCTTTCCCGCTCTTAGCAGCTCAGGCCGTTTAACAAGATAAATAGGAAGCGTCGGGGAGGGCTTTGACAGCAATAGCATAAATCATTCTCAACATCGATCTGAATATGCTATTTAGGCTTGGAAAGCCATCTAGGAGGCATCTTCTTGAAACTATCCTTTCCGTGCTTTTATGATGCTGTAATGGCGTGTAAAGAGTAAGATAGAGGAATCAAGCACGGCTTGTATTCTCAAACTACGTATGATCTTCTTCCTTGTAGTTATGAGTTACGGTGGTTTTGATCCGGGACTAGGAATCATTTCTCCGGACTTTATTGCTAACAAATATTCCTTCATTTCGAACTTCTCATTCATAGGTTCACAGGAGGACAGAAATGTATGAAAACTTGCTTGGGTTCTTTAACGGCTTCTATTTCATCCAATGCTTTCAACTAGCAAATCTTACAAAGCTGGGGAAATAGTCAAAACTAATCAATCAGATTGATTAGTGAGTTCCCCCGATCAGTAATGGAAGAAAAGGGCGTTTAGAAAGAGACGAATTCACTCTGGTAAGACCGTATTGAAGTCTCTCTTCTGTCTCATTCAAGGACGGGCCTTTCAAACACACTAAATCATAACTACTAACTATCTACTAAAACTGTAACGCTCAGTCTGAACTTCCTTACAGAGAGTTCAGTGGTTCGAAGAGGAAGGAAATAAAGACATGATTTAGCTCCTAGAACACAAACTCTAACTCTAAATAAAACTACTAGCTGCTTTCCTCAAGAGGAATGGAATCCAAGGGTGTTCTAAGTGAATCACAGGACGTGGGAAGAGATGCTAAAGGTATATGGAACGAAGCATCCAAGACTTCTTAAATGGCTTTCGTCTCAATCACAGCAGGACAGGAAGAAAGAGCCTAAAGATCTGTTATAGGATCCTATTGAGCTGATAAAGTAGTCGATTCTAAGGCATTAGTCACAGACTTCAGGGTGAATCCCCCCGTAGTAAGTCCCTACTAGACCAGAGCTTTTACCCGACCCCCTAGCTTCAAGCTAGCCGTCTTGCTACCTTCTTAGGCTGACGGGATGGTAAGACAATAGCAATAGAAAGGTTAGCAAAGATTTGTAATTTCATCACCGGGTAAGAATCTATTCTAGGCTGCTACTTAGTCAAAGACTTCCCGGTAAGGAAGATTCATTGAATCCCTGGGGTAAGGTAAGAAAAGGGGCTTTCAGAGCCAACTGCATTTCCTAACTATGTTACCACAGAGCCAGATACGGGTTTAGGCAGATCCGAGGTATCAGACTTCTTGACTTGTGACTAAGTCTTACTTACCCATGAAAGAAATCCGTTATGGAGGAAGAGACGATCATCTTAAAAGGCTGCTTTGCCTCCTGCTGTAAGGGATTGTAACTAAACCTTATTAGTTGCTCATTCTCCTCCTGCGGCTTCCTCTCTATTTGCAGTTCGAAAAGGCGGTTAAAGACAAATTAGATCGCATTGCCTTCCTGGTGGTCAATCTAAGGAAAAGCACTCAACTGCAACTAATGAGGAAGACGATGATCAGCCTAGAGCTGCCGGCTTGACTAGCTCAGTAGCTATCTGTTGTTCCGTTGTCTGCGTTAGGCCTTTCTAAAGGCCCTATCTGTATACTTCCCAGGCTTAGCAGGGAAGAAGCAGGAGGCTATCTTACCGGACCGGTGTGAAGAGCCCAGAGGGGATGATCATCAATGGGTTTTATAAGTGATTACCTAGGATCTGTAATTGAATAGGGGGAAATGCCTACATCTAACAGACCTCCCGCTAACCCAAGTGAGCATTCAAATATCTGTCCTACATTCATTCGTGAAGGTACTCCTAACGGATTGAAGACCATATCAACAGGTCTTCCATCTTGCAAATAAGGCATATCTTGTTTGTCTAAAGCTCTAATGAAGAAAAAGAATGGTCCTAAGATTGCCTACTTGATCCGGTACTTTATTCTTCCCCTGGAAGGTTTTTCCCGGATTTCTTACTATCTTCGGTACTGCTTTTGAGAAGAATGAATCTCAAGTTTCATCCGGTAGGGGGCGTAGGAACGGATAGCGCTCTTAGTTAGCTTAGGAGCGGAGGTTGTAGTATAGTTGTGAAAAATCCAACTAACCGGTTCACTTTTCATAGGTTTTCCTAATAAAAAGCCCTTTATCTATCGGATTCGAACCGATAACTTCAGCCTCTTTCTGAACAGAAGGGCGAACTGATCGACCTGCATGTGTTAAGCATATAGCTAGCGTTCCTTCTGTTTTGCTTCTCTTTCGAATGACAAACAAGAAAAATCATAAGAGAAGCAAGGTCCACAGAAGGTTTGAAGACGCTCGACCTACAGGGGGGAAGTAGCCAGCCAGCCCGGTTAAGTATTGCTGTCAGTAGAAGTAATAAAGCTTTCAACAAGACTATCTGCAGTTGCCGTTGTTTCTGGTGAGTTCATATCCGCAGTTGTGCTAGAAGAAAAGAAGGGACGTCGAGCTAGTGGCATAGATTGAGTATGAATCTTCTAGGACGAGGTCAAATGGCACGAGTGAGCTTATTAAATTAAAGCGCGAATCCTAGAGGAAGATCAATGGGGTCAGATCCCCGGGTGGGACAAATCTGGTCTTTGTCTTTGCAAGGGAATAGGCTTGAGACCAAAAACGAAAAGCAAGGAAAAGAGAGAGAAAGACCTACCAGAATAGAAATGAACCAGAGGGCAGGGCCCTTAGTAAGGACAAAGACTTCTACCGGTCTAGAGGAAGTGTGCTTGAAAGACTCGGCTTGCCTACTGGCCGTGAGAGCTCACTTCCTTTAGTCCAACTGGCTAGCGGAAAGGGACTTCACCTCTTTCTCTTTCAAAAAGCTGGCTGGCCCAGAGAAAATAGCCTTGAAGAATGATAGAAAAAAAAAAAAGCTATTTAAGGAAATAGGAAAAGATAATAGCAGGCTGGACGCTAACTTTAGGCCGTCTTCAAAAAAAGGTGTGGAAGGACGGACTGCTATCCAAGATATTAACGGTCCGATAGAACTGCTATTAGTCCTAGGCTATTAATGGTCTAACTGCTATTACTGTTATACACCTGTATAGATGGCTTTCAAAACTAACTGCTCGGATAGGAGGGCTAAAGAGCTTGCCCCAGAACCTCGACAACCTTAGAGCCTAGCCTACTTCCCTAGCTACTGGAACTCTTCTGGCACTGGATTACAGGCATTCTAAAAGGGCTCGAGAATCAAACTAACTACCTAATATTCCTTGCTTCAATGGGGCTAGGAGGGTGATAACTATATTCTTGCCTAAAACAATTCTCGCCTAAAGGATAAGCTATATTAAAGTCTTACTCCAAAACATATTTTGATTGATTTAAGCTCAACATCTATCAGAAGGTTGGGTTCGTTTGATGGCAACTAAAAAGTACTGAATGAAATTACACCTATAGAGCTGCTCTAGCTTTGCTTTAGCACGTACCCTTTCCGATTCGATTCATGTCAGGCCCTTACTGTATCACACTACTTTTTCCTGGAATGACCTTCTCCCAGGGGATCCTGGAATTCTTTCTATTTCATATCCACGGGAAGAGACCAAGGAAGAGTACGATAAATTAAGGGCGGCTGGCGGGAAAAGAGAAAGATGGTGTGTAAGGTAGGGCCAAAGAAGGTAGCATGGCTACTAAATGCTTTAGAAATTGCCTGAAATAGCCAAGGTCAGTATAGAGCTTTCCAGCAAGCAAGCGAAGAAAGCGGAAGAGGATACCTTTGTATAGGCTTGATTGAAAGAGTCTAGCCTAGTGCAACCGGGACGAAAGGAAGCTTCCTAAGATCGCGTTCATTGCGATTATGATAGGGTACGCTCGGGCTCCTATCAAGCTCCGCCTCTTGCTATAATGGTTGAACTAGAATCTGTCTGCAGTTAACATTGCTAATTGAATTGCAGTCAATCTTGCTAGATCTTTTTGAGTGGTTGAATTCAGGCTTTCAGTCATTCTATCATGGCATGGCTATGCTCTTCTATGAATTACCCAATGTCAATTAACATTCATCACGATCGGGCAATTCTATTTAAATTAACATAAAACTTTCTTATTAAATGTTAAATGAATGGCTTTACTTGTCTTTGGTTCACACGGACTTGGGTATAGAAAGGAGCTAACCGCGCTTACACTAAAGAACAGCAGCATCAAAGCACTCGAACTTTATCGATGGGATTGGATTCAGAACCCAGTTTCTTCCTTCTTCTCTGACGAGGTAGAAAGAAACCTAGGTTCGGTGTGCTTCGTCTGTAGTGGAACTGAGACCTTAGCGCAACTCGCCTTTTTCTGTTTAAGACCGTTTTGAGCCTAGCAGGCGAGCTCAATATCATGACTGTAATGCAATAGAAAGATCAAGATCTGTTCCGGACTGCCTTACGGATCTAACTTCTGAAGCTGGGTTACGGACTGGAAAGACGAGACTTGATTCCTTAGTTACTGCCTACCAGAAGTAAAGGCAGGGCTGGCAGTAGAGAACAAAAAAAAAGCACACTACGCGACTAACTCTCAAAGCTACTTACTCTTATCTGTCTTCGAAAGTAAGTTAAGTCACTTCTAGCTAAGAGATTAGGCAGGTAAAAAAAAAACCTGACCTAACTTAGCTAACCTATCCTACTGTCTTCCTATGGTAATTCGCTAACAGCCTGCCAAGGGTCATTCTACTGCTAAAGAAAGATTCCTGACAATTTCTCCCGTGTAACTAGAATGAGGAAACTCTTGCTGCTAAATCTCATGACTAGATTGCAACTGCATACTCTGACTACAGTAAATTGAGCAGTAACTAAAAAGAAAGATCTCTTCTGGACTGTCTTTCCTACCGGAAGTCCGGGCTTTAAAAGAGCTAGAAAACGAAGAAAGTAGGGCATGTATTAACACAACTAGTGGCACACTAGACTTTCCCATCTATACTAACCTTACCAACTGGCATTGAAGACTTTGGAGAGAAGATACCATCGGCAACTAAAGATTCCTTGCAGTCAGACTCCACGGGAACTAGCCCTTGTCTTTTAGGTTCTTATGATTACTTGAAAGGGCTACAAGCGAGTCCCATACCATCAGGTCATGGCCACTTCCAAGCTTGTAGTTCAATGACCAGTTGGTTCCTAAGCTCTCTCTTTATTGCTTATCTTCGAGGTAGGATTCCCTATATGGAATTCTTCTCTTTCTTTTTTGGGGACTCAGCTCCCTACTTCAGGTCTCTTCCATCTACCGTCAGGCCCATAACGGCGTTCCCTAGGGCACCAATCCCAGCAAGAGTGGATGTTGATAGGATAGAGATGCTGACATCCGGCTCTCTCCCAAATTGATTTTCTATACTTTTTTTCTATATATATAACTACATGTGGCTTGATTCAGGCTCTTTGTCTGATATGTGGGCAAGTACTCTCTGTGGGAGCTTCTAGCTCGTCTAGAGTGCCCCAGCCATATATATCCATAGAATGACGTATTCTATAGATATTTACCACAACGAGAGCGAATCCTGCTATCGTAAAATAGCCTACAATCCCGGGGTTAGATGGCCTAAATTTTCTATTTTAAGAAAGGCATCCAAAAATGGGAGGTATAGATGAAAATCAGCGCAGTACACTCTACTTGGATTCAATGAGAAGGCTCGTGGGTCCCGTATGATAATGCATGTATCTCAGTATAGCTACTCTTTGAGTGGAAACTGTCTACCAGTTCCTGAACTTGAAATCATTCAATGCCCTGCTTCTCTTTTGTTTTGAGCGCATCCCCTATCTTGTGCCATTCACAGAGCGTTCAACATCCACTGGGTTGTGGAAGTCGATGGTGTGCGGATGAACAGCAGGGGAAGCGAGGGGAATGACATTTGAAGCTGCTTCTATGTAAGCTAAGCCCCTGAATCTGTAATCCCAAAAACTGGAATCAGAACAGAAAAGGCCAACCAATACAACTTTCCGTGTTGGCACGAGCTATTCTTCCTTCTTTTCTCATGGAGAGAATCCTACTAGCCTTTCCATTCCCTCTCATGCTGAGGTATTTCATCTTGAATGGAATCTGTGACAAAGGCTAAAAGGCTCTTACCGTACTTTACCACAATTCCGTGGAATCCTACCCTCACCCTTTCTTTGTATCAGCTATATCCCCAGAATCTATTTAGATTAAAGAAAAAGCCCATCACCATCTTTCCAACCAACTCTCTTACTGAAGAGTACCGGGCATCTATCCTATAATCATCATCTACAGAATAGCAATCAAGAAAAATGAAAAGGCCTAAGAGATAGACTTCCATATAAAAAAGAAGTGGAAGAAAAGAATCTCGATTCCTTTCTTGTCTTTAAGATCCTCTAACTTAACTAGTCGAATTCCAAATAGGTTCATAAGTCAGCTGCACACTTTCTATATCCGATGGAAGAAAGAGGTCACACTCTACATCAGAGACCAGTTAGACACAGACCAGACCCCTTATTCCAGACAGCACTCAGTGTGCTTCTTTATGATTCAGCAAGATAAGGTAGCAGGAAGATTCCTCACTCCACAAATGAAATTCTTTCTCAGTCCAGAGCACAGAAGGATCCAGTGCCCTATACGGGCCATTCCTGGAAGCTTTCTCTGCCAGTTCTTTTTCTAGTTAGCCGTTTTCCCAATCAAACTGCCCTTTTTTTCTTTGTTTGGCTTTCCATAGGATATAAGATAGTAGCGGTCCAGGAGAAGCCGTTCAAGTGCTAAAATCCCTGGGAGGGCGAACCAGAAAAAGTTTTTGAACTTTAGCGGAAAAAGGAATTCCCTTTCATTCAAGTTCAAAGGCTACTTGCCTAACTCTTTTTTAAGTGGCATTCCACGATCAAGAGTTAGCTTAATTTGCCGAGCCTAAGGACTCTCTTCTCTGGATGTCAAATCCGTTGCGAAGGACTGCTTTATGTAATCGGATTGAATTGAAATATTGATCAGTTCCCGGAAAAAAGGATTTTCTTACCTTTGTCTTCAATAGCGAGATATAGCTTTCCTACTACGAGCTTTTTTCCCTTTCCCGGCCTCCCCGATTAGAGCGCAACGAAAAAAGTCTCTTACCTTCTAATCCGATTTGACTAGTGGCCCTCTTATCAACTAAGTGCTCGATCGAGTTCTTACGCTACCTACTCTACGATAACATTCAGTGATCCCAGCCGACCAACCTCAGCTAAGAGGGATTCTCCTTCATAGCAAGATAAGATCTATCCTTATAATGCGATCCACTAGGGCCGCAAAGACAGATTCAAAGTCTCTTTTTTGGCCTCCGTAAATCAAAACAAAAGTCTAGAGCCCCTACTATCGAAAGTACTCCATAGCTGATTGCTCACTAATGGTTAAGCTATCCCCATGGAATCGAAATTCTGCCTGCAACGTTAAGACCCGTGGAGTGCCTAAACCCGCTTTAAAAGCGGGAAGACGAGGCGGAAAGTAGCGAAGCGTCCGATTGTGCACGAGCGGATCTCTCCGAGAAGGCTATTTGCTCAAATCAAATCCAGAAAGCTCCTTCCTTTAGAACCTAGCATAGAGGTTCCGAGTTCGGCGAGTCTACACTATCAACGAGTGATTTGGAACATTTCTATACGCTAATTGCGAGATCACCGATAAGGTCTATTTCCAGCTGACCAGTAAAAGGTCTTGTCCTTATGTCTTCTCCTTCCATGGGGAGCTAACTATCTTTCCTCGAGATTCCTTTCGTCTATATGAGCTCGATGGCAGCCAGTTTCTATGCAACCTTTGGGAGTTCCTTCCAGGTGTAGCAGTTGTTCTTAGTGCCATTCTTTCGGTCCCAGTAACCATTACATTACAGGAAGTGTCCTGAGTGCTAATGATTCTTTTCTTTTTTCCCCTTCAGGGCATCCTTTGTTGTTTTACAACAAAGTTCAAAAAGCCTCGACTTCGACTTGAGAAAACTCATGCGCTTATCAATTAATTCTTGGTGTAATACTCACTCGTTTTTTATATACCACAGAGCCAAGCTTCGATCTAAGG